TCATTTTTGAATAAAAAAAGTATTTACCTAGCAACAAGTCTAGAGTAAAATCAAAAAATTCAAATGTAATGAATTGGTTCAAGAAAAAATCCTATCCTGCGTATGGTTTCTATTTTTTGTATTTCTTATTTTTTTTATAAAATAATATAGATAATGGCGGTTGTAATGAATGATTCATGAATATAAATGAAGAATCCAAAAATTCTATGCAATTCTGAGAAACGAAAAGATCCCTCGGATTTAATCATACCATTCCATTATATTGACAATTTCAAAAAACTGTTCATACTATGATCATAGTATGGTCGCGGTTGGGTAAGTAGGCCCCCATCGTCTAGTGGTTCAGGACTTCTCTCTTTCAAGGAGGCAGCGGGGATTCGAATTCCCCTGGGGGTAGGGTACTACGAAAGGAAGTTGATCATGGATTACCAATAAGCCTAAAATTTCTTCTTCCTGGGTCGATGCCCGAGCGGTTAATGGGGACGGACTGTAAATTCGTTGGCAATATGTCTACGCTGGTTCAAATCCAGCTCGGCCCAATAATTTCATTCGCCAATCTACCATGAGGTGCTATAACCCCCTTGTCCTTCAGAAATACCTGATACGGAGATAAAAAAAGAATCAAATTTTCTGCTAGATCCCTTATTTCCCTGGGATTGTAGTTCAATTGGTCAGAGCACCGCCCTGTCAAGGCGGAAGCTGCGGGTTCGAGCCCCGTCAGTCCCGACGGATCCAATAAATGCATCAATTCATCTCTCCCCTTTTATGATTATGATGGGGCCGGGGGCAGAATTTCATTCCCAAAGAGGGGGGGGTCCTTCTTTCGTTTTTCTTTCCTTTTGGTAGGAGAAAGAAAGACATATGCGGGTGGATTAGTACAATTATTGGTAGCATTTTCTATTTCAGTATTCCAAGAAATACGGGGTCTGGTTTTTCGATTGCTTCCGATCCGTGGGATAGAGTACTATAGGTTTTTGGGGCGCACATACATACACAAACGGAATTCCCCTGGTAGAATCCTTTGCCAGATTCAAAAATTTCTCTTTCTGATTCCGTTTTTGTGTAACCTCAATTACTAATTAATTTGAAGTTAAAAAAAAAAGATTTCACTCAAATTGCACACGGAGCTTTTGATTTTGATATATATTTAATATATATATGTCCCAGCACTAATAATCTAATCTACGGAAGGAAGATAAAAGACAGATCAATCAAAGATCCCACTCCTCTTAGCATTAGCAAGGGAATGAATCATTTTTTCTTTCCTATTTTTCCATTTTTTTGTTTTAAGGGCCCGTCAAAGAAAGAACAAACCCTAAAATAGTGAATTTGATGAATATTAGATCTTTTATACTGGCCTCATCTTTATCACACTTCTTTGTCTTCCAAGAAAATCACAGTAAAGTCAAAAAGGGAGTTTAGAACTGAACTCCTTTCTTTTTCATTTTTTTTTCTTTTATTGTTTGTTTGGATTTGTAACTATCTAATTAATGGAAGTGGAAGGGCAATCTGATGATACTTCATCAGATTATTGTACAAGGAAGGAAGACGTAAGGTAGGTTATAGAAAAAAAGAAGGTAAACGAATGATAAATAAAGGAATTTTGGATGGGGTCAGGAATCCAAGTTTGGATTCGGTATGGATAAAAGAACTTCCTATGTTATACTATTCAATTCTCGACAACGAATTGATTTGATAGCTCCGATATTGTTATTCATGATATTGATCCGATTCAAGATCATCGAGAGGTAATTCATTCATTGAATTTACAGACAAAAGATTTATCATCTCTATGGGATTAAATCCCGAGTTATTGTGAAGTAAAAAAAACGATGAGATTATGGAAGTAAATATTCTTGCATTTATTGCTACAGCACTATTCATTCTAGTTCCTACCGCTTTTCTACTTATTATTTACGTAAAAACAGTCAGTCAAAATGATTAATTAGTTATTAATTAATTTGAATGAAACTTAACTTCTGAGTTCTTATCAAAAATGGACGAAATCAAATGAAAAGGATTCCAATTTCGCGTCTTAAATGACCGGACTCTAATTGGTAGTATTCTATGAGATCCGATAGTATGGTAAGAAAGAAATATATGAATCTTTCTTTCTACCATACTATCTAGCTTTTAGTGTTATTGTAGTGTATTAAAGTTGTACAATGTAGAAAGTTATACTCTAGTATAAAGATAGAGGCTGATCCTAATATAGATCAATCTACAATATTATCTTCATATTTATGGATTCCTAATTTTATCAATTCCACATATGGAATTGACCTAGCACCCAATTCTAGTTATATTTGTTCCGATCAATCTGAAATAATCGCCTTGCTCTTATGTCTTATGGTTCGAATTACTAGATTTTTTATGATTTCCAATCCGAATCTCGGTATCTATCGAAAGAATCAAATCAATGAAGGAAAAGAGATATGGGCTAATAAAATCACGTAGTAATCTTTTTTTTAGTATTCCGCGGAAGAAGTGCCCGTGGAAT